AGGCTCTTAAGTGATCGTGTGATCACTTTTTTCTTCTCATTGACTCGATTATGTGAATGAGCCTCTAATTATATACTTAATGTAATGAGTTAAAATTAAGGTAAAGTAAAAAGCTTGATAAGTTACTCTTTTATCAAAAATAGAAGAAATGATAAAAAAAATTATTGAATAATGAAAAAAGAGTTTCTTTTTTGAATGAAGTTACACGACGCAGTTCCTATTATTAGTTTACCCAGGAGTTCTTCAAAAAATAGAATTGGTTGATTGAAATCGTGGGATGAATAGATGTTACAGATTCGCTTTATATGCCTGTTACTTTTTCTTTGTTAGTGCCGTCTATAATGATAGATGAATCTAAAACTTTCATTTCAATTGAAAATTATTCTTTCCATTGGTATTTTGGCCTATCCTACTATTTTGAAAAAATAGAAACTTAGGTAAGTGCTTTAGAACTATATGCATAAAAAAATTCATTTAGCTCCTTCATGCTTACTATAACCAGTTATTTCGGTTTTCTACTAGCGGCTTTAACTATAACGTCAGCTCTATTGATTGGTCTGAGCAAAATACGACTTATTTAAAATTAATATTTGATATTTGAAAAACAAAATCCATAAAAAGAAATGAAATCAATCATTAGTTTTAGTTACTTAACGCGCCAATTGTCCATTCTTGGTCATTGAGATTCGTGCCAATTCGGATTAATATTTAGGTATAGATATTACCTATTTTTTTCTCCTTTCAAACAAAATGAAATGATTGAAGTTTCTCTATTTGGAATCGTGTTAGGCCTAATTCCTATTACTTTGGCTGGATTATTCGTAACTGCATATTTACAATACAGGCGGGGTGATCAGTTGGACCTTTGATTAATTAACATCTCCTTTTTGAATTGACCTCCTCGTTTACAGGAGGTCAAATTCCGATTGCTGTACAAGTTACTGAATTTATTTCACGATCTAAGAAAGAAGAAAATCACGCTCTGTAGGATTTGAACCTACGACATCGGGTTTTGGAGACCCACGTTCTACCGAACTGAACTAAGAGCGCTTTCTAGATAAGACCCTAAAGAAAAGGATTCTCTTTTGTTTTGAATCGATCTCAACGGATCCCTCGTTACTGCTCTTTTGTATTTTTTGTCTTTTGAACAGTAATAAGTAGGGATGACAGGATTTGAACCCGTGACATTTTGTACCCAAAACAAACGCGCTACCAAGCTGCGCTACATCCCTTCAATTTCTCTACAGTGTCATTGTAGAGAATTCCTGTCTTGTTTTCCACATTGTTATTTTCTCCACAGATATACATAAAATTTATGCCCATTTCGTCTTTTTGGTTTCATTTAACATATAAATACATTTAACATATAAATAATAGTAAAAGACTTGTATACATATGAAATACAGAACCCACCGTAAAAGTATAATATATAAATTATTTAGGAAATACTCGGTAAGTAGGGGGTATTTTTTTCTGTTTTAATAAAAGAAAAATATGATTTATTTAATAGATTATTGTATAATTCAATTAGGGATTCTGTGTACAACTAGAAGAGGTCCTTAACTACATATCTGATCATATATGCATTATTTTTATGTATTACAATAAAAGAAGGAGGGTTTTGAATGCGAGATCTAAAAACATATCTCTCCGTGGCACCAGTTCTAAGCACGTTATGGTTTGGAGCTTTAGCGGGTTTATTGATAGAGATTAATCGTTTTTTTCCGGATGCGTTGACATTCCCCTTTTTTTCATTCTAGTTATTGACATGGAAAGGAATTAAAAAGATTAAAGATACAATCAAATATTTGTGACTAATCCCCCCCTCTTTTCTCTTTTTTCCCTTTTTAGAATTTAGAATAAGGGAGGAAAGAGAAAGAATCAAAACGGATTCAATGTCTGTGAGACTCAGATTCAAGTTTGAATTACATGAATATCGGAATGGGGTAGAATAGAAATGTGGGTCTAAGGCAAGAGTATTTTACAACTGTATTTCAATTTGTAAATAGAGTTTAGAAATCATTGTATTATTTACATTTTCTACGATTTTCATTACTTTATTGATTATTGATCTTTTAGATTTGAAGTGAGTAACTTATATTTTTTCCTGCCTTTCTTCTTCGTTTCAAATTGAAAATAGAAGAGTTGAGTAAATCAAAAATTAAAAGGAGGTTCATGGCCAAGGGTAAAGATGTCCGACTAAGGGTAATTTTGGAATGTACCGCTTGTGTCCGAAACGGTGCTAATAAGAGTAAGAGATCGATGGGCATTTCCAGATATATTACTCAAAAGAACCGACAGAATACGCCTAATCGATTAGAATTGAGAAAATTCTGTCGCTATTGTTCCAAACATACCATTCATGGGGAGATAAAAAAATAGAGTACCTCCTTTCAAGGAAATAGAAAAAATAACATTATATATAACTATAACATATATAAAAAAAATCCTATTTCTGAATTCTAATTCATTTTAACCAAAATAGGATTTTCTGGATAAGGAATAAACAAACAAACCATGGATAAATCCAAGCGACCTTTTCTTAAATCCAAGAGAACTTTTCGTAAGCGTTTGCCCCCGATTGAATCGGGGGATCGAATTGATTATAGAAACATGAGTTTAATTAGTCGGTTTATTAGTGAACAAGGAAAAATATTATCTAGACGGGTGAATAGATTGACCTTGAAACAACAACGATTAATTACTACTGCCATAAAACAAGCTCGTATTTTATCTTTGTTACCCTTTCTCAATAATGAGAAACAATTTGAAAGAACCGAGTCGGCCCCCAGAACTACTGGTCTTAGAACTAGTAATAACTAGCCGCCTTACTATTTCTTCACTAAAATTATAATTCCAACCCTCCTTTGAGTTCGGATTGGTATTTTTTTTGCTCGAAAGATCCGAGAATCTAGATTGAATTATCGTGTCGTAATATAAATACTAAATCGGAAAAGAATAAACTTTTTTATTGAACGTGTTTATTCATTTTGAATATTTTAAAATATTTACTCATAGTAATTTTTATTCTATCCTCCCGGAGTTCATTCTCCGGGGAACTCCGTTTAAATTATTCCGGTGGATTCTACTTCGTTTATGATCTCATTGGAAATCATGTAAAGAGAATTCCTATTGAATATAGCTATTTGTGCAAGTATTTTACGATTAAGAAGCAACTGTTTATTATATAGATCGTGTATTAATCTACTATAACTATAAGTTACTCTATTTTCGCGAATTACTGCGTTTATTCGAGTGATCCACAAACGACGAAAATTTCGCTTTTGCCTATCCCTATCCCGATGAGCCGAAACCAAAGCTCTTATTTTCTGTTGAGTAATAGTTCGAGTAAGTCTTGAATGAGCTCCTCGAAAGCTTGATGCAAATAAACGAATTTTTGTTCTACGTCTCCGAGCTACATATCCCCGTTTAATTCTAGTCATTGAATAAATGAACCTTTGATGAATAACTAATTGATTTCCGTTCTTTCAGTTATTCTTTTCCCCTTTCCTAGTCTTTTAATAACAAAACGGATTTTTCCAATGTATAAAATTAAAATTCCAATGGCTTTGGCTACTATAACCTCCCCGACCACGATTTTTTTAGATATTTCACTGCGAAATACGAAATTGTCTTCTGTTAGGTGTCTAAAAATAGAGTAAATAAAAAAATAAAAGTGGGTTCCATCGTTTTTATGGTTACTTCTTAAACGGTGAGGTCTTTTCTATACACCGGAGCCTTTACTTTATGTTATTGGGAACTTGTATAGTTCCCACTCTTTGGCTCTACCCATGAATTATCCAGTAAAGTAATAGGTCTTTCACAATGAGATCTACCTATACAGTAACGGTATTTAATTATGAAAGTTAGCTGGGTAGCTGACCCTGTTAGTCCGTTCTTGCCAAAGTGGGGACCTAATCTTTTTGTTTTTAAAATAAGATTTCTTCCGCTTAATGGATAACCGTTTGCTATCAATGGAGAATTGAGGTGATTGGATTTGCACCAACGAAAACCATAAATTTCATACACAATGAAGAGATATGATAGATTTTTTTATATTTTATTTTTTATATAGTGGATGAAATTCCTTCTTCCATTCTATCCTATTCAGCGGTACTGATCCTTGATACTGTAAAAGTAGTTTTCTTTTTTTGTGCCAGCTCACGATCTAAACGAGTCGCACATACACCCTAGTACATGTTCCTCGGCGCTGAGGGCATCCCCGAAGCGCAGGGGATTTGGTGACATTTTTTATTGGCTGTCTTGTATTTCTAATAAGTTGTTTAATCGTTGGCATGTTGAATCATATACATAATGAATGGGCTGGTTTAGATTAATCCTAACCGGATGATTTGATTATGAATTACTTATATTTAAAAGAATTAAGAACCTCGGAGATTAAATTTCATGCATGGATTTGCGTGAAATCCATGTATGTTACATTATTTTCATTCAACTGCTACAAGATCAATAATTCCATAAGCTTGTGCTTCTGTTGCTGACATAAAAACATCTCTTTCCATGTCTTCGGATACAACCCATAATGGTTTACCCGTTCTTTGTACATAAACCCTTGTGATGGTTTCACGCAGTTTCAGCAGTTCTTCCGCTTCCAAGATAAATTCTCCCACTTGTGTCTCATAAAAACCACTAGCAGGTTGATGGATCATTACCCTGATGATCATAATAAAAGGTTTCTTTATCTCACATGATGAAGCGAAGAGAAAAGAAAAATAAGAATAATAAAAAAAGATAGAATTGAACAACCGTACAGGCATAATTTGTGCATTGCATACGGCTCTACAATAAAATTGACCCTTACCCTTGAAGAAAGAAAATCTATCAGACTTGGGGCAGATAGGTAAATGTAGGTAAATGATCAAAAAGCCATCCTTCCTTTGAGAGGATTTCCAAAATACTATGACGGCTCCGTTGCTGTATATATTTATTTTGTTGTCTGTGATTCAGCAATCCCAAAGTTTCTTTTTGATTCAATATCTTGTTTTTCGCGCTCTTTCATAACAAAAATTTTGTTAAGAGTCTCCCGGTGTGAAAACAAAAAAAGTTTGTGACGCTGAACTGGACTCCCGATAGATAAGAGAAAATCGGAAATCTTTTTTATCTCATACTACTCTCTCGATACATAATCTAACGTTTTGAAAAAAAAAAATTCTCATATCGAATTCGAAGTGCCATGCTATTGTTACTTAATATTCATATGGCGAAGGCATAGTCTTCTTTTTTCTTTCAAATAAAAACCTCATTGGCGCCAAGCGTGAGGGAATGCTAGACGTTTGGTAATTTCTCCTCCGACCAGGAGAAAAGATCCCATGGAGGCAGCTAACCCCATGCATACTGTATGGACATCTGGTCGTACAAATTGCATAGTATCGTAAATAGCTATTCCAGGTATTACCCACCCCCCAGGAGAGTTTATAAACAAATAAATATCTTTGGTATCGTCCTCGATACTAAGATATACCATAAGACCGATAAGTTGATTCGAGATCTCGCTATCAACCCCTTGGCCTAAAAAAAGTAATCTTTCTCGATAAAGTCGGTTGATTAGGGTAAAGCTGTATCCGTTAGGAACCGTACATGCACCTTTTGATGCATACGGTTCAAAAAATTTCGAAAAAAAAAAGAATCAATGTATAGATTCCAGTCCTCATTCTTTTTTATAGCTATAGCAGATTTTTCTGGCTTCTAAGGAAAGGACCTTTTATTCGATTTCTCAATAAAGACTTGTTTTGACTCCTTTTTCTTATACTTATAATAGAAAGAAGTCACTAAACTTCTCGAATTAACTTCTCATTGATGTATTCTTTCATCGAGATTTAATGCGAATCACGATGGTATTTTCTTGTTCCTGAACGGGTCTCTTTCATCTTTTTAGGTTTATGCTCTACTCCGGGTAAAGATCTGCCCGATTTGGATTTGCACATATAGAACAAATGCCCCCTTACCATTTATTTTTGTTATGACTTTCTCTTTTTTCAATTTTTTTCATATCTTCCACCAAGTATTTATTAAACAAATAAGAATATAGGAATCATAGAAATCTTACAAGATTGGGTTTTTTCTAAACGGAGCCTGGATACTTCATTTTTAGTTCAACCAAGCCAACCATAAATTATTCTAATCTAATTTAGAATAGTATAATAAGATGAATACCCCCAAACAAAATGGATCTAATTAAAGTATCAAGTTCGCGCTCCAAATTTTCGATGATTCAATTCAGCTTTCTTGGGCGAACCAGAGGATATCTCGATTGAGGGAGAGAATGGGGAAATTCCATATGACCCAATAGATCTGACAAGTCGCACTATACGTCAATCCAAGATGCATCGTCCTCTCCAGGAAGTCGGAAAGGTACTTTTGGAACACCAATAGGCATTAGTTGAAGGAAAAAGAACTAAGTACTATATTTCACTTTGATGTGGAAACGTAAAAATAAGGTTTGATTATCTTTATAATATTTTCTTTTATTTTATCTATAGATTTATAGATTAGAAAAATTCATAAAAAAAGACAGGCTGAATAAAGTCAAATTATTACGAATACGACCTTATAATAATGAATAAATATGGACATATTTTCTTGGTATAAACTGCCCATTGCGTATTGGTACTTATCGAGTATAGAATAAATTTGCTTCTCTTTGTTCCTACGAACAGAATTGTTTCGTTATTACCAACATAATAGAACAAATATCCACCCATGTTCTAAAAAAATACACGGAACAGGGGAGGTCCATAGGATAGTCATAGTATATTCCAATGCAATAAAGTTACGTAGTGTCTATTTTTTTAGAAAGGGGTATTTTTCATGGGTTTACCTTGGTATCGTGTTCATACCGTTGTATTGAATGATCCTGGTAGGTTGATTTCTGTTCATATAATGCATACAGCTCTGGTTGCTGGTTGGGCCGGTTCGATGGCTCTGTATGAATTAGCAGTTTTTGATCCCTCTGATCCTGTTCTTGATCCAATGTGGAGACAGGGCATGTTCGTTATACCTTTCATGACTCGTTTGGGAATAACCAATTCATGGGGCGGTTGGAGTATCACAGGAGGGACTGTAACGAATCCAGGTATTTGGAGTTACGAAGGTGTAGCTGGAGCACATATTGTTTTTTCCGGCTTATGCTTTTTGGCAGCTATCTGGCATTGGGTATATTGGGATCTAGAAATATTTACCGATGAACGTACAGGAAAACCCTCTTTGGATTTGCCCAAGATCTTTGGAATTCATTTATTTCTTTCAGGGGTGGCTTGCTTTGGTTTTGGTGCATTTCATGTAACAGGCTTGTACGGTCCTGGAATATGGGTGTCCGATCCTTATGGACTAACCGGAAAAGTCCAACCTGTAAATCCATCGTGGGGCGTGGAAGGTTTTGATCCTTTTGTTCCAGGAGGAATAGCTTCTCATCATATTGCAGCAGGGACTTTGGGTATATTAGCGGGTTTATTCCACCTTAGCGTCCGCCCACCACAACGT